AAGGACACGCAAAAAGCGATAATAGATCCCGCCGTTAGCTAATCTTATCTTAAAAAACATATAAATAGATACTGATGATTCATTAGTAGGAGAGAAACCTTATGTTTATGCTAAAGAAGAAAAAAACAGAAGTATATGCTTTGGGTCGACATATATCTTTATCCGCTGACAAAGCAAGAAGAATAATTGATCAGATTCGCGGCCGTTCCTACGAGGAAACACTTATGATACTAGAACTCATGCCCTATAAAGCATGTTATCCCATTTTCAAATTGGTTTATTCTGCAGCAGCAAATGCTAGTTTCAATATGGGTTCCGACGAAGCCAATTTAGTAATTAAGAAAGCTGAGGTTAACGAGGATACTGCCGCGAAGAAATTAAAACCCCGGGCTCGAGGACGTAGTTATGCGATAAAAAAAGCTACCTGTCATATAACTATTGTAGTCAAAGATATATCTTTAGATGAATATGAAGAGGTATCTTTCTTTTCGTTAAAAAACCCTAGATGGAAAAAGACAACTATGGTATATGATGATGCGTATAATAGTGAGGTAGTATGGGACAAAAAATAAATCCACTTGGTTTCCGACTTGGTACAACCCAAAGCCATCATTCCCTTTGGTTTGCACAACCAAAAAATTATTCTGAGGGTCTACAAGAAGATCAAAAAATAAGAGATTTTATCAAAAATTATGTTCAAAAGAATATGAAAATATCCCCCGGTGCCGAGGGAATTGCCCGGATAGAGATTCAAAAAAGAATCGATTTGATCCAGGTCATAATCTTTATGGGATTCCCGAAGTTATTAATCGAAAGTAGACCGCGAGGAATCGAAGAATTACAGATGAATCTACAAAAAGAATTTCATTATGTGAACCGAAAGCTTAACATTGCTATCACAAGAATTGCAAAACCTTATGGAAATCCTAATATTCTTGCAGAATTTATAGCCGGACAATTAAAGAATAGAGTTTCATTTCGAAAAGCAATGAAAAAGGCTATTGAATTGACTGAACAAGCAGATACAAAAGGAATTCAAGTACAAATTGCAGGGCGTATCGACGGAAAAGAAATTGCACGTGTCGAATGGATCAGAGAGGGTCGGGTTCCCCTACAAACTATTCGCGCTAAAATTGATTATTGTTCCTATACAGTTCGGACTATCTATGGGGTATTAGGCATAAAAATTTGGATTTTTATAGACAAGGAAGAGGAATAACAAAACTTTCATTGTTTTTCCGTCGATAGAACAAAAAGGGGAAACTCATTCATTCTTTTTCTGGCCAATCAAACAAATTCCGAATTTGTTAATTCTATAGGGTTGAATAAAAATTGGATTGACCTTTTGTTTTGATATAATTGCTATGCTTAGTGTGTGACTCGTTAGTTTTTGTAGGGGGTTGGGATTCAAAAAAGACCGGCCCGGTAGTATGAAAACCAACCCATCGCTTCATATTATCTGGATCTAAAGAACCTGTCAAGATATGCCAAATAGGTCATATCTTTGTAGCAACTGAAATTTTTTTAGAATTAAACTTTAATGAATTCTAAGTTTAAAGCAAAATACAGAATCAGAGTGTGGATAAATGGAAGGGTGAGAGAAAGAGATCAAAAAAATATCAATGATATAGAATTCCAATATGTAAGGTCTATGAGTCCTCTCATAAAAGACAGTGTAATAAAGCATCAATACTAATTGATTCATCCATAATCAAATATGAAATGAATCCTTCTTATAGATTATAGAAGAAAAAACTCAAGAGCTTCGAGCCAATAAAGACTAAGAAAATTGACTCAAGAATAAATTGAATTAGAAGCTTCGTTGTAGAATTCTGACCTAACCATTTAGTACGAAGTGGTGGGGACGAAGGGACCTGTGAAGGCAAAAGATTTTATTGAACAAATCTTAATGATTCACTCGTTGGGATGGCGAAATGAACCGGAAATCAATTCATCTATTCGGAGAAATAGCGAACAAGTGCTAGGACTGAAATAGAGATTGCAAGAGTAAATATTCGCCCGCGAGAATTTTTTTATTTGAATTGGTAAACCTGGATAAAAGACAAAAGAAAATAAAGATTAAATAGGACATTCCAAAAAACGATTTTTTTTCAAATTTTTTATAAAAATGTTCTAATATCTATTCAAATTCATTGAAATTCCATTTTGAATCCTTTTATTCGCGAGGAGCTGGATGAGAAGAAACTCTCACGTCCAGTTCTGTAGTAGAGATGGACTTCCGAAACAACCATCAATTATAACCCAAAAAGAACTAGATTCCGTAAACAACATAGAGGGCGAATGAAGGGAATATCTTATCGAGGTAATCATATTTGTTTCGGTAAATATGCTCTTCAGGCGCTTGAGCCTGCTTGGATCACATCTAGACAAATCGAAGCGGGCCGGCGAGCAATGACACGAAATGCACGTCGTGGTGGAAAAATTTGGGTCCGTATATTTCCAGACAAACCAGTTACAATAAGACCTGCCGAAACGCGTATGGGTTCGGGGAAAGGATCCCCTGAATATTGGGTAGCTGTTGTTAAACCGGGGCGAATACTATATGAAATGGGCGGAGTAACTGAAAATCTAGCTAGAAGGGCTATTTTAATAGCAGCATCGAAAATGCCTATAAGAACTCAATTTATTATTTCGGGATAAAAATGTAGAACCAACACAAATGAGTCTTGGGAATGAAAGAAAACCGCAGGTTTCTTTTTTTGGACAAACAATATTTCTTTTATTTTCTTCATCCTTTGCATTGGAAGAATAGACTCAAAAATTCATATGATTCAACCTCAGACCCATTTAAATGTAGCGGATAACAGCGGGGCTCGAAAATTGATGTGTATTCGAATCATAGGAGCTAGTAATCGCCGATATGCTAATATTGGTGACGTTATTGTTGCTGTGATCAAAGAAGCAGTACCAAATATGCCCCTAGAAAAATCAGAAGTAGTAAGAGCTGTAATTGTTCGTACCTGTAAAGAACTTAAACGTGACAGCGGTATGATAATACGATATGATGACAATGCTGCAGTTGTGATTGATCAAGAAGGAAATCCAAAAGGAACTCGAATTTTTGGTGCAATCCCCCGCGAATTGAGACAATTCAATTTTACTAAAATAGTTTCATTAGCTCCCGAGGTATTATAAAAGAAAATAGGATCCTGATATCTTTTGGATATTTGAAAAGAAATAGATTAAGAACTAGATGAATTCATAGATTATGTCTCACGCATATACCTTGAAAAAGTCATATTCATAAACCAATAAAAAAAACATGTTAATTATATCCAATTTTGAGGCACCAAAAATTTTACTTCATCATGGGTAGAGACACTATTGCTGAGATAATAACCTCTATACGAAATGCGGATATGGATAGAAAAAGAGTTGTTCGTATAGCATCTACTAATATTACCGAAAATATTGTGAAAATACTTTTCCGAGAAGGTTTTCTCGAAAACGTCAGAAAACATCGAGAAAAAAACAAAAATTTTTTGGTTTTAACCCTGCGACATAATAGAAGGAATAGGAAAAGACCCCATACCTGTAGAAATTTTTTAAATTTAAAACGGATCAGCCGACCCGGTCTACGAATCTATTCTAACTCTCAACGAATTCCTAGAATTTTAGGTGGAATGGGGATTGTAATTCTTTCTACTTCTCGAGGTATAATGACAGACCGGGAGGCTCGACTAGAAAGAATCGGCGGCGAGATTTTATGTTATATATGGTAATCCTTTTAATATCCAAATGGGATCCGAAACCTCTTCCTATTTGTAAAAAAAAAAAGAAAGGGGTGAGTTGTCTAATATCGTTTCTCCTACATTAGTTGATACTTCAAGGGGGCTTTACCTGAAATGAAAGAACAAAAATGGATTCATGAGGGTTTAATTACCGAATCGCTTCCCAACGGCATGTTCCGGGTTCGGTTAGATAATGAAGATCTGATTATAGGTTATGTTTCGGGAAAGATCCGGCGTAGTTTTATACGGATACTGCCGGGAGATAAAGTCAAAATTGAAGTAAGTCGTTATGATTCAACTAGAGGACGTATAATTTATCGACTCCGAAACAAGGATTCGAAAGATTAGGTGGTTTTTATTCAATACGATTCGAGATGAAAAATTTCAAGAAACTTATTTTCTACCAAGAAGTAGATTCAGAATTAAGATAAGGAATTACAAATATGAAAATAAGAGCTTCCGTTCGTAAAATTTGTGAAAAATGTCGACTAATCCGCAGACGGGGGCGCATTAGAGTAATTTGCTCTAACCCGAGACATAAACAAAGACAAGGATAATCAGACTCACTAAAGGACTAAACGTACAAATAAAGAATCCGTTTTGACACCAAATGGATATATTCCATATATTTCTGACTCATATTTATGAGATGCTACAATATGGCAAAAGCTATACCGAGAATTGGTTCGCGTAGAAATGTACGTATTGGTTCGCGTAAAAATGCACGTAGAATACCAAAGGGAGTTATTCATGTGCAAGCAAGTTTCAATAATACTATTGTCACGGTTACAGATGTACGGGGTCGGGTGGTTTCCTGGTCCTCGTCCGGTACTTGTGGATTCAAGGGTACGAGAAGGGGGACGCCCTTTGCCGCTCAAACCGCAGCGGCAAATGCTATTCGTACAGTAGTGGATCAAGGTATGCAACGAGCCGAAGTCATGATAAAGGGTCCCGGTCTCGGAAGAGACGCCGCATTACGAGCTATTCGTAGAAGTGGTATACTATTAACTTTTGTGCGGGATGTAACCCCCATGCCACATAATGGCTGTAGACCTCCAAAAAAAAGACGTGTGTAGAAATGAAGAGTGAAGAAATTTAAAGAGAAACAAGAGAAATAAATAATTCAATCAAATAAAATATTATTACTATGGTTCGAGAGAAAGTAACAGTATCTACTCGGACGCTGCAGTGGAAGTGTGTTGAATCAAGAACAGACGCTAAACGTCTTTATTATGGGCGCTTTATTCT